TTCCTGGTTCAGACCACACGCGAAAATGCCATTGCCCTAAATTGACAAGGTAATATTTCCATTTATTCATCAGAAGAGGCGTATCTTTTGAAGCCAGAATGGATTTTCCTTGATATCTAACATAATGCATAAAAGGATCCTTGAACAACCATAAGATGTCCTGAAAATCATTAGAAAAGACTTCGACAAGATGTTCGACTTTTCTATAGAAATATATTCGCTCAACGAGGACTCCAGAGGATGTTGATCGTAAATGAGAAGATTGGTTACAGAGAAAAAAGAAGATGGATTCATATTCATATACATGAGAATTATATAGAAACAATAAGAATCTTGGATTCCTTTTTGAAAAAATGGAAATGGAGTTCTTTGGAATAATAAGACTATTCCAATGAAAATGCTCGTGGAGAAAGAACCGTAATAAATGTAAAGAGGAGGCATCTTTTATCCAGTAGCGAAGGGGTTGAACCAAGATTTCGGGGCGAATGGGGTGGGGTATTAGTACATCTAACACATAATTTAAATGTGAGAATTTGTCCTCGAAAAAAGGAAATATTGAATGAATTGATTGTAAATTATAAGATTTTTCTATTTCTTTCCCTTCTAAAGAAGCTACTAGTCCTAGGGAAAATGGAATTTCCACAATGACTGCAAATACCTCTGATAGAATTTGAGAATCAAAATTATAGTTGTGCCCAAAAAATTGATTTTGGTTAGAATCATTAACAAAAATACTCAAATAAATCGGTTGATACATTCGAGTAATTAACCGTTTCACACTTAGTGAACTAGATTTATTTTCATAACCCACATTTTCCAATAAAATCGTCGATCTATTTAAACCATGATCATCAGCAAGTGCATAAATATACTCCCGAAAAAGAAGTGGGTATAGGAAGTCGTGTTGTTGAGATCTATCTAGTTCTAAATATACTTGAAATTCCTCCATTTGAAATTAGATTGAAACCGAAGGTAAGGGATTTATTGGATGATCAAATGATACATAGTGCGATACAGCGAAAACAAAGTATTGTAGTAAAAAAAAAGTAGATACCTTGAAAACGAGTCGACTCATCACCGAATTCTCTATCCTCTCATTTTCCATTTAATTGAATAATTTAATTGGTTTATTTGTTATAGTATAAAAGTTAGAAATCCTTTATTTTTTCAATCCAATCGCTCTTTTGATTTTGGAAAAAACTATCTTTATCAATATACTGCTTCTTCTACACATTCATCTTTGACCCATAATAGGGACTAACTAATACTTAGGATTCATAAAAAAATCGATAATCCACTCATGGGAAACCCTTTCCCCGCGTTAGGAACTAATATCTTTTTAACGTTTAATTAGATCGGGGAATCATTCAAATTAAGAACAGAAGCTCGTTCCTTTTTGTTTCCCGATAATTGGAACCCTAGGGCTCTATCCATTTATTCATTCGACCCAACTTTGAATTCAATTTCTTTTTTTCCGCGCCAAGAATTAAAACTTGGTTTTGTATCGATTGAAGGTTTTGTATCGATTAAATAAGAATAAAATATTCTCAAAATTCTCGATTGATACGACATGCTGTTTTTTCCATTCATTCCTTTCAGGATCAGTCGTGGTCTTACAAACTCTCCCCAAGATCTGGACGAATCCTTTGCTTCATAGAAATGTGTAAAAGATGCTAGCCGTACTTAAAAGCCGAGTACTCTACCGTTGAGTTAGCAACCCGAATAATTCGAATGGGTAGATACAATCGGAATAAAAATAAATAAAAGCGATTGAATTGCACAACGGAATCAAAATAGTAAACTAGCAACAAATTTAATAAAAAAATTTATAATCGATTCTGAACATAAAAAAAACCTATGGGAGGGAGATAAATAGCTCCAGTTATCCACGATCGAATTATATTTGTTCGATACACTCTTGTCAATATGACGGTGAATGTTGAATATGAAGGTTGAGAAAATAATACAAAAAATACAATGGCGAAAACAAAAAAAGTTAATTCTTTATTAATTTAATTCAAATCAAAATAAAATGAAATAGAAAATAAAATAAATAAAAATATATAAAGAATTAGATAAATAAAAAAATTTCGTAATACTTAATATAAATACTTGAAAAAAAAAAATCTAAAAAAAAAAAAAAAGTACTTGATGCTGAATTTGCATTCCATAGATAATAAACATAGATACAAATAGATAGAAAAGAAGTGTAGTTGAAAGAATAAATTCCGAAAAAACTAGGAAGAAATCTTGGGTTTATTCAATCAATGAATATTAAGTAAAATAAACAAGCTTAATCCCTCGTCAGGTTTCAGGTAATTCCATTTTTGCTATTTCCAGATCCAATTAATTCATTGTATTTCCTTTTCCTTTATCTTTTTTATATGCATCTTATATCAATCAAATTCTAGCAAGAGAATCGATTTTTGTCCTTATACTTATAGAATATGATATTCTATGGTAGGAATTCTAAATCGAAATAATAAATAGGTATGAATAGAACAAAAAAAAGGGGGGGTGTGGATGAGTCCTATATAGTTTTGGATAATTTTTTCTTTCCTACCCCCCCTTTTTTTTGTTCTATGCCTTAATTGAATTTCGTGTGATTAAGACTAAATTCTGTAAAAACCCCTACCTTCTTTGAAATATCATGAACAGTTCCTGTAGGTTGAGCGCCCTTGTCAAGGAAATATAGAATAGCAGGAACATTTAAATGGGTTTGATTATTTAGCGGATCATAAAAACCCACTTTCCGAAGATCTCTTCCTTCTCTTCGGTATCGAACATCAATTGCAACGATTCGATAAACGGCTCATTGGGATAGATATAGATGAACAATACCCCCCCTAGAAACGTATAAGAAGTTTTCTCCTCGTACGGCTCGAGAAAAAATGATTAGAAGTTCTGTCTCCGTAGAGAATTAGAATGTCAAATATATCTATAAAATAACCAAATCAATTAGAAATTTAAGTGCTTCTTTCTTTTTCAAAAATGAAAATGAAAAAGAAAGCATTCGTACTCTCATAACTCAAGTTGGATAACTTTCGAACAGCCCCAAAGCAAATGCCTACGGATTTTCTTTTTTGAGTGGTCTCGAACACCCTTTTTTGTCTCGTTTCGAATCTATTTTTGGATTCTTGATTCTGACTAATTGTTGAGAGAATTGAAAACGGTATTTCCTTGTTCCAGGATCCGCTATCTTTGCCTTGAATCATTGGGTTTAGACATTACTTCGGTGATTTTGAATGTTTTAAAAATGGCAGCAACACACCCCTTTTTTTTATTTCTTTCTATCAAAGAATCATATGAACAATTGATTCCTGCATGATACACTTTTGATCGAAAGAGTTTTCCCAATTCCAACAAATTTTCCTTTTGCTTTTGGATTTCAAAATTGCTTGAATCAGATCCTTTCGATTTCTATATCGAAAATATACTTACGAAGTTTTTTCCAACTTATTGATTGATATTAACCCTAGATCCTTGCCCCTGAGAAATGAATAAATACTTTCTACTCGAGCTCCATCATGTACTATTTACATTATAACCCAACAAAAAATGAGGATTCTAATAAAAAGAACAAAGGATGTCGAGCCAAGAGCCCATTCATATAAAATCGAAAACAGTGGATGTAAAAAAATCCATAGCGGATCATGTCCTTCAAGTCGCACGTTGCTTTCTACCACATCGTTTCAAACGAAGTTTTACCATAACATTTCTATAGTTTGGAACCGGTATGTAATTGATTCAATTATGGAATCATGAATAGTCATTGCTTCGGCCGATACACAGTCTTTTTTCTTTTTTTCCGTCTATATGAAGTGAATAGTTAATTTATGAAGAAGAGGCCTCAGTAAGAATTCAAATTAACCCTCTATTTTATTGTATGAATGCAATATTTATTTATTTATAAATAAGACGAATAAAAAAATCAGTTTAATTCTTTTTGAATCCCCGTTGCATCTTCAAATGATTCGATAGAATCGATTCAACAATCTTACACTTCTTCGAGTACCAAGGACCAATACGAAACATTAAAACTATTTAATTGAAAAAATTTCCTCCCTCGGCATGACCATTTGCATTTGACTAAAGTTTTACTGTTTTACGAAGGATTGTATTTGATTATCATAAGAGAGAGAAATCCATATTCGCCTTGAACGGAATCGGAACCATCAATGATTTAAAACAAATAGATAGATCGAAAAGAAAATTTCTTTTTTTTTTTTTTCGTAGATTGGATACAAAAGAATAACGAAAGGGAATATTTAGGTTGTTATTCTTTCATCCTGAATCCTGAATCCTGAAAGATCAAATCAGAATTGCAAAAAATCGGTGATTTCCATATCTATCAGATTAGACTGAACAATTTTCATTGGAAATAATTATGTATATTGTATGTTAAATATTTAACAGTAAGGTAAGGGCTCGCAAATCTTTTAAAAAAAAAAAGGCGAAAGAACGTTATCACTGAAATAGAAAAATAGCAATCCATGCGTATAAGCATTTCCTCAATTTATGCGTAGTTTCTTTGGCTTGGGCTTGAAATTCAATAATCTTGAATCTTTCCCAAAAATGCAAATATGAAAATAAAGTAAATAGGATGTATGAATCACCCCCGTCTAAATTGCTTTTCCAGCGATTTACAATTATTCATTAAAACCAAAGACAAAATACCTAAAAATGAGGGTCAAAGAAAATCCATTCCGTATGGAACTGGATTATTGGTTAATGAGATTTGGACAGACACAGATATTGAAATCGATATCTTCCATTGCTCACTAACTCTTATCTACTCCCACGCCCAATTCATTCTGGGGGGATGTAAATAAAAAAAAAGATCCTATTTTACGGGATGCTAGACTATTTTGTATAGATACAAAGCCAAAAGGGTCCAGATTAAGTCATCGTTTCCTTTCCTATTTTTTTTTATTTTAACCTAACCTAGTCTTAAGAAACTTAATCCCGAATTCAATAGGAAATATAGAGGCTTTTGGATTTCTAGTTCGAATGGATCCTTGAAAATTCAACTAGATATGGGGCGTAAGGCTTTTCTAAGAAACGAACTGAAATATGAAAGTGAAAGGGAGGGGCATACGCTAAAACGCCCATCCAACTTTTTTGTGAATTCAAACTCTTGTGATCGATGTTCCCATCTTACCTGGATCACAAATGCATTCAGTTACATTTTCGTATTATTTGAATTGAATTCAATTTGTGAAAAAGGATCTGATTCAGAGAAGAATTTTTCAAAATTAGAAACAAGAAGTACATTTTATCAAAAATTATACTCTTAAGAAGGTTGATCAAAAAGATCATTTTGATTCTGTCCGCTCTGGGACGGAAGGATTCGAACCTCCGAATACCGGGACCAAAACCCGTTGCCTTACCACTTGGCCACGCCCCATTTCAATTTAGATTCGATACTAATAAAGACTAATATTGGTATTGGTTGTTCGTCAATTCCAGTCCAAATCCCTAAAATTAGATTATGGTTTAGTGTTAAGATTTTGACACGTGTCGATCGAAAATGAAACCAAATTTCTTGATCATTACATAGAATTCAATTAAGATATTGTATGAAAATATGATTTCTTCTATTCTCTTGTGAGAACTGAAGGATTTTTATTTTGATTGGTTCGGTTCAAAGAAGTATTTTTTTTTGTTTACCTTACTTTCTTTTCTTCATTTTTATCTTATATCAATAACATATTAATAACTCAATCAAAATACAATTATCTCCAAGAACAAAATGTTTGTTATGCTTAATATTTTTAGTTTGATCTATATCTGTCTTAATTCTGCCCTTTATTCGAGTAGTTTTTTATTTGCCAAATTGCCCGAGGCCTACGCTTTTTTGAATCCAATTGTAGATGTTATGCCAGTAATACCCGTTCTATTTTTTCTCTTAGCCTTTGTTTGGCAAGCTGCTGTAAGTTTTCGATGAGATCTTTAATACTGTCCTAGAAAAATTCATGATTTATTCGAGTTCGAGAAAAAAAATTCTAACAATTGATAAGATCAGATGAGTCTTACAATATGAACGAACCCTCAATTCAAAAAATGAAATTCTTGGGGAGCCAGGATCGATTTTGACCCCCCCCCCCGCATTTACTGATTCTGACCTTTTTTCACTGAAAAACCATATTAGAGCCCACCACAAAATGGAAGTCGAATTGTGTTAATTTCTGAAATATTTATAGAAATTCTAAAAAGAACTTAATTTCTTGGTGTCAAAATCGGGTATGTAGTATAAAAATAGAGAATCTATTCTCTTTTTCCTTTTCCCCAAAAAAACGATTTGGAGATTGTGTAATGCTTACTCTCAAACTCTTTGTTTACACCGTAGTGATATTCTTTGTTTCTCTCTTCATCTTCGGATTCCTATCTAATGATCCAGGACGTAATCCCGGACGCGAAGAATAAAAAAGAAGTTTTTCCTTGCTTTATTCTTATAAATGTTCTGTTCTTAGGATTTTATCTATTCCACAGCTTTTATTATTACAAAAAAGCAAAAATGTTCGCTAAATTCGAATTCGAATTTGAAAGATACCAAGCCATCGACGGAAACGGAAAGAGAGGGATTCGAACCCTCGGTACGAATAACCCGTACACCGGATTAGCAATCCGACGCTTTAAGCCACTCAGCCATCTCTCCTAATTGAAAAAAAAAAAGAATTACTATGTTACATTACAAAAAAATAATGCTTGAAAAAAGACCCTCTTTACTTTATTTTCAATCTTTACTTTAATATAATACTATATTTTTTTAGTATATTATTTGACTTTCTATATTATAGAAATATTTAGTATATAAATAAATTGATTATATAATATCAATCAATTTATTATATAGCTTATAGAAAATAGAGTTTATAGGATTGATTTTTTTTTTATTTTCGTTTGTATTCTATTATAGAAATAGATACAACTTTTATCAGCAATTCGATTTCTATAAAATTAAAATAAAGAAAGGATTCGAAAGAGATATCTCGAATCGAAATAGAAAAAAAAAAAAGAAAGAAAAGAATATCTCTTTAATTTCATTCAACAGGGCCTTTTTTGATTTCCACTTCCACGGCCTGGCCTGGTCAGTACCCAGCCGGGCCCTTTTTTTGTTCCAATGAACCACACCGCCCAACCATAGAAAAAATTATTTTTTTGTATTTGATTTGAAACCAAAAAATGAAATCCTTGTTATTGTATTCAAACAACAATAAAAAGAAGGACTATTTCCAGTTCTTAATTATTTAATTTAATTATTTAAACGAAATAAGTCCTCTTTTCCTAATTTCATTAAGACTCCTGACAAAGGCGTCAACGTTCTAATCTCTAATTTTCATTTCATAATTATTTTTCATTTCTGTCCTATCTTGATTACGCCCGATTCTCTCGTTCGACAAAAGTCCCTTTTTTATACAAAAATCGCATTGTAGCGGGTATAGTTTAGTGGTAAAAGTGTGATTCGTTCGATTAATCCCCTTAATAGTTAAGGGGTCC